CCGGTGTTGAGGGAATTGCACGGATAGAGATTCAAAAAAGAATTGATCTAATTCAAGTTATAATCTATATAGGGTTCCCAAAATTATTACTAGAAAATAGACCGCGAAGAATTGAAGAATTACAGATGAATGTACAAAAAGAACTTAATTGTGTGAATCGAAAAATAAACATTGCTATTACACGAATTACAAATCCTTATGGACACCCCAATATTCTTGCCGAATTTATAGCCGGACAATTAAAAAATCGAGTTTCTTTTCGAAAAGCAATGAAAAAAGCTATTGAATTAACGGAGCAGGCCGATACAAAAGGAATTCAAGTACAAATTGCAGGGCGTCTTGACGGAAAAGAAATTGCGCGCGCCGAATGGATCAGAGAAGGTAGAGTTCCTCTACAAACCATTGGAGCTAAAATTGATTATTGTTCCTATACGGTTCGAACTATATACGGGGTATTGGGAATCAAAATTTGGATATTTGTAGACGAAAAAAAATAAGAGTTTACGGGTCTTTAGAGCCCCCCCATTAATGGAAATAAACCAAACAAAGAACGAGCTCTTTTTATCTTCAATCAAAACAAAAATGAGAAATTCCGCAATTCTATAGGGTTGAATAAAAATTCGATTGATTTTTTTTTTTTTATTTTTATATAATTGCTATGCTTAGTGTGCGACTCGTTGGTTTTTTTTAGGGCTAGGATTCCAAAAAATGGACCGTCCTGTAGTATGAACTAATAACTCTAGCACTAATAACCAACTCATTGCTTCGTATTATCTGAATCCAAAGAACCAGTCAAGATATAATATAGTGGTCATATCGTTGTAGCAACTGAAATTTGCATAACATAAAAACCCAATCTGATTGTAGGTTGTGAAGTTCGAAGTTGTGAAAGAAAATCGAAAAGCATGCGGATAAATGGAAGGATGAGAGAAAGAGAGAAAGAAAATATCAATGATATAAGATTCCAATATGTAAGGTCTGTAAGTCATCTCATAAAAAACAGTGTAATATAGCATCAATACTGATTCATCCCTAACTAGATGAATCCGCTCATGGAACAAAAAAAATCAAGAGCCCCGAGCCAATAAAAACTGAGAAAATTGACTTAAGAAAAAATTTCATTAAGGGCTCCGTTGGAGAATTCAGACCTAACCATTAATCGAGAAGCAATGGGAACGACGGAACCCGTGAATAAAGAAAAAGAAGATTCTATTGGAAATGAATCTTAATGATTTATTGGGTGGGATGGCGAAACGAACCCAGGAACTAAACTATTCTTTTATTCGTAGAGGTCATGAACTAACCCTACAACTGAAATAGATATTGAAAGAGTAAATATTCGCCCGCGAAAGGTTTATTTTTTGATTTTATTGGATTGATTCATTTTGATCGATCCGATATGGTAAAGGGCAAAACAAAATAAAGATTTGTTATAACGATAAAAAAAAAAAAGACATTGAGATTATCTATAAATAGAACATAAATGTTTCAATTCTATATCTAAACATGATATACAAATTTAGAATAGATTAATTAGATGAACTTTCAAAAAATCCTATGCTTCAGTATATTATTCATTAAATTCCCCTATATCTTGATAAAATCGTTTTTAGTCCTTTCATTCGCGAGGAGCTGGATGAGAAGAAACTCTCATGTCCAGTTCTGTAGTAGAGATGGCATTGAGAAAGAACCATCAATTATAACCCCAAAAGAACAAGATTCCGTAAACAACATAGAGGAAGAATGAAAGGGATATCTTATCGAGGTAATCATATTTGTTTCGGCAGATATGCTCTTCAAGCACTTGAACCCGCTTGGATCACATCTAGACAAATCGAAGCGGGGCGCCGCGCAATGACACGAAATGTACGGCGCGGTGGAAAAATATGGGTACGTATCTTTCCAGACAAACCAGTTACACTAAGACCCACGGAAACCCGTATGGGGTCCGGTAAAGGATCCCCCGAATATTGGGTAGCCGTCGTTAAACCGGGTAGAATACTTTATGAAATGAGTGGAGTAGCTGAAAATATAGCTCGAAAGGCTATTTCAATAGCGGCGTCCAAAATGCCTATAAGAACTCAATTCATTATTTCGGGATAGGAATGTCGAAACAAAGGAAATAAATCTTGGGTATAAAAAATGCGGGTCTTCCCTTTTTTTTTTTTTTTTTCTTTTTTTTTTTACTTTTTACTTCGTCCTTTCAGTGCTTTACTTTAAATTAAACATTAAAAAAACGGACTCAAAAAACGATATGATTCAACCTCAAACCCATTTGAATGTAGCAGACAATAGCGGTGCCCGAGAATTGATGTGTATTCGAATCATAGGAGCCAGTAATCGTAGATATGCTCATATTGGTGACGTTATTGTTGCTGTGATCAAGGAAGCAGTACCCAATACGCCTCTAGAAAGATCAGAAGTGATCAGAGCTGTAATTGTACGTACTTGTAAAGAACTCAGACGTGATAACGGTATGATAATACGGTACGATGACAATGCTGCAGTTGTCATTGATCACGAAGGAAATCCAAAGGGAACTCGAGTTTTTGGTGCGATCGCCCGGGAATTGAGACAGTTGAATTTTACTAAAATAGTTTCATTAGCACCTGAAGTATTATAAGAGGGGACCGCGATATAGTGATAGTATGAAAGAAAATAAAATAGATAAATCAAAATTTAGTAGAGTATGTCTCACGCATATACTTTTAATAATTTTCATAAAAAAAAGAACATGTTGATTATATCAAAATTTGGAAGCAACAAAATTTTCAGTTTATCATGGGCAAGGACACTATTGCTGACATAATAACTTCTATACGAAATGCTGACATGAATAGAAAGGGAACGGTTCGAATAGCATCTACTAACATCACCGAAAACGTTGTTAAAATCCTTTTGCGAGAGGGTTTTATCGAAAACGCAAGGAAACTCGTGGAAAACAAAAAAGAGTTTTTGGTTTTAACCCTACGACATCGAAGGAATAGGAAAGGGCCGTATAGACCCATTTTAAATTTAAAACGAATCAGTCGACCCGGTCTACGAATCTATTTTAACTATCGACGAATTCCTAGAATTTTAGATGGGATGGGGATTGTAATTCTCTCTACTTCTCGGGGTATAATGACAGACCGAGCGGCTCGACTGGAAAGAATCGGTGGAGAAATTTTGTGTTATATATGGTAATTATTCTGCTATCCGAATTGTATTTGGAGCTTACTTTTATGTTGTGAGAAAAAAAAAAAGGGGAGGATTCCTCGAGGTTTAATTACCGAATAACTTACCAAAGGTATGCTCCGGGTTCTTTTAGATAGTTTAGAGAGCGAAGTAAGATTCTAGATTATGTTTCAGGAGGGATGCGACCCGTTTTTCTACATCTACTCCCGGTGGCTAGAGGCAAAATTGAAGGAAGTCGTTATGATTCAGATTCAACTGGAGGATATAATAATAATATATAGACTACACAAAAGGATTTGAGTGATTAGGTGATTTTTCAACATTCCTTTCAGGGGGATACAAATCGCGGTTCAAAAATTTCAAGAAACTTATTTTCTTCCAACTTCCAATAAGTAGATTCGAAATTCATTTAAGGAATAACAATTATGAAAATAAGGGCTTCAGTTCGTAAAATTTGTGAAAAATGTCGACTGATCCGCAGGAGGGGACGGATTATAGTAATTTGTTCCAACCCGAGACATAAACAAAGACAAGGATAATCTTTCGAAAAGTTTAGAAAGTAACCGATGAACAAATCAACATAAAAGATCGGTTTTGACATGAAATGGATATATCCATATATCTCTGACTTATATTTATGAAATGATCAAATATGGCAAAATCTCCACCACGAAGTGGTTCACGTAGGCCGGGACGGATCGGTTCACGTAAAAGTGGACGTCGAATACCAAAGGGCGTTATTCATGTTCAAGCAAGTTTCAACAACACCATTGTGACTGTTACAGATGTCCGGGGTCGGGTAATTTCTTGGTCCTCGGCCGGTACTTGTGGATTCAGGGGTACAAGAAGAGGTACGCCTTTTGCTGCTCAAACCGCAGCAGGAAATGCTATTCGAGCAGTAGCGGATCAAGGTATGCAACGAGCAGAAGTCATGATAAAGGGTCCTGGTCTCGGAAGAGATGCGGCATTACGAGCTATTCGTAGAAGCGGTATCCTTTTAAATTTCGTACGGGATGTAACCCCTATGCCACACAATGGTTGCAGACCCCCTAAAAAAAGACGGGTGTAGAAATAAACATTGAAGAGATTTCAAGAGAAATAAATGACTCAATGATCTGACAAATAATATTACTATGGTTCGAGAGAAAGTAAAAGTATCTACTCGGACACTGCAGTGGAAGTGTGTTGAATCAAGAGCAGACAGTAAGCGTCTTTATTATGGGCGCTTTATTTTGTCTCCACTTATGAAAGGTCAAGCCGACACAATAGGCATTGCGATGCGAAGAGTTTTGCTTGGAGAAATAGAAGGAACATGTATTACACGCGCAAAATCTGAGAAAATCCCACACGAATATTCTACCATAGTGGGTATTCAAGAATCGGTACATGAAATTTTAATGAATTTGAAAGATATTGTATTGAGAAGTAATCTTTATGGAACTTGTGACGCGCTTATTTGTGTCAAAGGCCCGGGATATGTAACTGCTCAAGACATCCTCTTGCCGCCTTCTGTGGAAATCGTTGATAATACGCAGCACATAGCTAGCCTAACAGAACCAATTGATTTGTCTATTGGATTACAAATCGAGAGGAGTCGAGGATATAATATAAAAACGCCAAATACCTTTCAAGACGGAAATTGTTATCCTATCGATGCTGTATTCATGCCTGTTCGAAATGCGAATCATAGTATTCAGTCTTATGGGAATGGCAATGAAAAACAAGAGATCCTTTTTCTAGAAATATGGACAAACGGAAGTTTAACTCCTAAAGAAGCACTTCGTGAAGCCTCCCGGAGTTTGATTGATTTATTTATTCCCTTT